GTCACTATCATCACTATCGATATCAGCAATAAATTTAGGCTTCTTATCCAGTAACTTGTTCAGAAATACCGTAATGAAAGGAACATAGGAGTTTGTCGCTAGGTATTTGACCAAATAGGATCGTCCAGTTCCTATAGAACCTATCACTAAAATACCCCTAGAGGGGGATAAGGCTAAGCGGAGCGAAAAAGGTTTTCCATGAGATGGGAAATGAAAACTATTAGCCCCAGACGAAGTTTGTGAATAAGTGATTGTCTGATAATGAGCAAGGAATATCCGTCTTTCTGCTAAACAGGATATATTGAACTCATAATTCATTAGATGCTTTTGATGAATGTCAACCAAGTATCGTAAGTAAATTGCTCCCGGTTGTTCAATCATTTGATAACCAGAGTCATTCTTTGATAAATGATCACTATGAGTCAGACTCAATAGAATTCTTTTTTCTGTCGTTAAGGCGGAGAGCTGAACCAAGAATTTTCTTTCTTCCTCATGAATCGAATCACTGTTCGCGACCCAGGATTCTATTTTATCATCAATCCAATCCCCGTTCACGTTTTTTCTTTTTCTTATCAATGAATAGATCTCTTTACTTGTATGACTTAGATGTCTCGTATTTATAGAAAAAGCGATTCGATTGATGGGAAATAGAAAGAGATTCTTTAACCAGAAAGAATTCGGTTCAGACGTAGGATACTTATCTAGAAGTTTTCGCAACTCAATCTCAATCATTGATGAGGGAATCATCAAAGATTTGACCTTTTCGAACTCTGTCTGTAACTCACTAAAGGTCTGGGAAACAAAGAAAAGATGTATAAGAACGAGATATCCAGCAACAAGAACAAGGAAAAGGATTGAATAGAGGAATTCCCAAACATTTGGCGATCTCAGATGTGTCGATATCAACGACGACTTATTCTTTTTATTTCGATGAATCATTTCTTTGGACAGAAGATTATGTAACCATTTACTCGAGATCTCACTTCTGAGAAAAAATTGCATCTTCCACAATTTTGTCTGAAGAATTCGCCACGATATACCCATAATATCATGAAAAATGGATACACTGCTACTTAGTATTGACAATAGGTCTGAAAAAGTATCTAAAAATATCGAATTTAGATATTTGTACCCTGTCGAAGTAAAGAAGCTTGGCATATATGTTTGGAATAGATTCCATTTTTTTGAGAGAATTGAAAAAGCACTATCTCGTTGAAAGGTTGTATACATCCGCCCTTTCTGAACCCCAACGCATTTCTTTAGACAAAGACTCTGTTTTTTCCTTTTTTCGGATGGGAAATCTTTCTCAGAACATGGAATGTGAATCAAACCTATATTTGAATTGAAATTGGGACACTCATGAAGGTTCTTTCCTTCTGAATCAGATAGATTCATATCTGAAAGAGGTTGACAATAAGTTCTTTCCAAATTGACTATTTGTCCCTCTGTTAGAGGGTTTCCAGAAGTGTCTACGATCGAATAAATAGCTCTACGAACGAATGGATCGGGTCGACTTAGAAAATGAAAAGATTTGTCCAAGTTATACCTTTCGTCACCACTTTGTGGAAAATCGTTAGGTATGAATATGTTAGATACTTGTGACTCGATTGGTGAAATAGTAGTTCTCCCCCCAAAAACATGTTTTTTTTTACCAACGCACAAAGAAAATCTTTTCTTGCGAAGGAACAAGATATTTAGAAATTGCCCATATAGAAAATCTGAATTATTATTACGAGCCTTTTCCACAGAAAAAGGGAATCTTTTGTTACAATAGAAGCAGAAGTGATGTGGATTATTCAAGAATCGAAGTCGATTTGCTTTATAAAAAGAGGATATCAATGAACTTCTGTGAAATGGTTTCCCGGGATTCAGCCAATTGTCTTGATCGTAGAATATCATTGAGAAATAGGAATCTTTGTTATCAAAGGATTTCCTGCGATTAGTTCTAGTATGGAATGAGTCAATCATCCGCTTTGGTATCTTATTGAACAAAAATGGTGATATTGTTCCTCCATTGATCAAGAATTTCGAAGTACCATCATCAGCCAGTAAGAAGGGGTTCAATTTTTTCAAATGAACAATTTGAAAACCTATCGATTCTAACAACTGATTGCAGAGTTTATCATTCGGACCTTTCAATTCATAGATGTTGATTTCGGACCTATGAATGGGGGTATTCCCAAAACTTACACAGGAAAAAGGAAAAGAAAGTGAATTAGACAAAAAGAAAAGCAACTTGGCCAAAAAACGAAGTGACTTGCCCAAAAAACGAAGTGACTGGGGGAAAAGGAAAAAGAAACGAAGTGACCTGGACCACTTGGGCAAAAAGAAAGTAAGCAACTTATACACATCTTTTTCGAATTTCTTGCAAACCTCAGAATAATTCATCAAAAATTGATTAATACGAATACGTGTAGAAATACGTAATTGATCAAACATTACTTGAAAACGGCTCTTTTGCACTTGAAAATGCACTTGAAAATGCACTTGAAAACAGCTTTTCTGCTCAGAAAGGAAATGTTCCAAAAGTTCCTGGCAATTCTTGCTCCCATTGGACCATTTGTATATATATGCATAATCTTGTTTGATCATATATTTCATTAGAGTTCTATGACTGAGAGTATCCTTTCCTTTTTGATCCCTTTGAATTCCATATTCGAAGTTGCGATCGGATCTATTCATTAAAAAGAATCGATTCAATACACTTCTTATGTACCTATAATATTGGATTTGAATCAGATTTCGGATCAATCTATATTGATTGACTGCTTCCATTATGTTATTGCTAGCAAATACCACCATTTTTTGCTTTAGATCTCCCAAACCATTCCCGCAGGAGATCCAGACCCGTTTTTGTCTGATCCTTCGAAAAAAATATTCATTCTCCTCATAACGAAAAAGAACAGGAGACAGAACCAATAAAGATTTATTTTTCGATTCAGCCCCGGTGTTGAATACCTCATTCAAGAATTTTTTTTGATCCAATCCGTACGAATCAATAGAAAAAGAAAATCCCTTATGATACACCAGATCCGGCTCGGTTATTGATAGAGTAAATAGATCTGCCATTTCTTGCAATCTCTCTTCTGATTCAAAATCGTGGTGTAACGCGTATCCTCCCCTGTTCCGTTCATGGAATCGGTGAAAGAAATCAAAAAATGGATTTTTGTTAAAGAATGAAATCTTATTGGAACTGTCCAGATCCGGGTCATCCTTCGGAACCATATCACATCCCGGATCTAATGAAATAGAATGAATTGAGACAGTATTTTGTAAATACGTAATGATTTTGAATAAATGAATCATTTCTTTATTTTCTGATCGCCGGACAAAAGAAAGATGTTTCTTCAACAATTTCTGCTCTCTAGTGGACCTCTCAGTAGGATTCGAACCCAGATGAAGTTCTGACCATCTATCAGAGAAAAAAGAACGAACGGATCTTGGAGCATTCCCAAGAAATTCTTCCATTTCTTCCGGAAACAGATGATTAATCATCGGTTTCTCGCGTTCCGTGAATAGCTGGGACATTGAGGAATATCCAGAAAGGTTTTTCGGGAATCGGTCTGATTCTATCTCTTTTCGTTCCGTTTGAAGAAAGGAAGGATCCGGGGGAATCGATCTTTCTTCTAGTTGTTGAATCTCTCTTTGATTGATCAATGTGCGATATTCCGAATCCTCATTACTAATGGAATCCAAATGATTGGAATCCAAATGATCTCTGGATTGATCAGAGGATCCTTTCAGTTGGCTAGAATCCGTTACTTGAACGAAACTAGACCTTGTGGAATCATATTGAATATTTGACCATACATTCCGTACCTTGCTAAAAAACCGATCCTTCTTTCCCAACCACACATTGCCTAACCAAAAATACGATTCGGGCGGATTATTCCCCCAACTAGGGAATAAAAGGAAGAGATCTTGGCGGAATTTCCACATATGAAATTGAGTACAATTTTGCAACGAGATAGCCCCCTTGTTTCTCGAGAAGAGATGGGAAACATGCTCATGTTGTTTGAAGAAAACCCCCGCTTCAATTGGTCTTTTTTCACGAAAAGCAGACATAAGATAAGAAATCCAGTCTTTCGCTAATCTTTCCAATAAAATAGGATCAGCCAATTTCCAATCATGGTCCTTGTGGGTCGAATCATCATCCATATAATATACAAAAAGAAACTCCAGAGATTTGCTATCTTTCTCTTTGAATAAGATCTCAATTTCGGCGACGGTTTCATTAGATATCTTACAACTAGAATTCCTCTTTGTTATTGAGAGAACCCCAGTACTCTCTTTCCGATTCAGGAAAGAACTCTCAGAGATCTTTTTTCCTTTTGGAAGATACAGGAGCGAAACAATCAACCTATTGATATTGGAAGACCCAACAGCTTCTTCCAATCGATCATTTCTGGGTCCAGTCGAATTCATAGGTATAGGAAGAAGCCCTGTCAAATATAGGTTTTTTCTTTCGACCATATTTCGATTGTTAATACGATATATAAGTACCGCTACTACAAAGAGTATTACTCCCCTGATCGTGAAAGATCGATTGCTTGTTGAATCCTGTAAATTGCGTGAAAGTAGAATACTAAAAATTCGTGGGTCAAAGAGTTTTAGAAAACGTTCTTGGTGGAAAAAAATGTGAATAAAGGATCCCACTGAATTGAATTGGGTCCACGAATCTAAGAAATAGTGAGAATTCTTTATCTCTCTCATTATCTCTCTCAATTCGAAAATACAGAACTTGATTTGTCTTTTTTGCATTCGGTTCACCCCTGATATTTTCATCTCATTTTTATTTTAATTTTTATTGTTTACTTATTTTATTTTATTTTAATTTTTATTGTTTACTTATTTTATTTTAATTTTTATTGTTTACTTATTATACACATCTTTTTCGAATTTTATTTTATTTTAATTTTTATTGTTTACTTATTTTATGTTATTTTAATTTTGATTGTTTACTTATTTTATGTTATTTTAATTTTGATTGTTTACTTATTTTATGTTATTTTAATTTGACTTATTTTTTATATTGGATTGGCACCGTGGACAAGGGTCCCTGTTAAGCATCCATGGCTGAGTGGTGAAAGCGCCCAACTCATAATTGGCGAAGTCGTAGGTTCAATTCCTACTGGATGCACGCACTCAGGACCTTCCAATAAATCTATTGGAATTGGTTCTGTATCAGTGGAATCTCATCCATACATAACGAATTGTATGTCACATAACGCAATTCAGATCCATATCATAACATATCTATCTATATTTTCTATCTATATTTGATTTTCATAACATATCTATCATATAT